AAAGCTGCATAGTTCGCCACCACCCGAAAAGTAAAAGATTAGAGAGTCCAGACTAAAAATACATGCATAGATAGTGATCTAATGACAAGGGCCGACGACGGAAGCTCGGGACGGAGCCGTATGATGCGGAAGTCTCACGTACGGTTCCCTGAGAAGGGAGTGGCTACCTACTGGAGCTTCGACCAAGCACCCCCGGTCAATTCCGCTTTGGGGCCACCCCTTACTCTACCATTATTATAGGAGTATGGGGTTCGAGACAAAGAAAGATCAAGGCAGCATATCAGTTTTTCCTTTATACTTTACTTGGATCTCTTTTTATGCTATTAGCTATTCTGTTGATTCTTTTCCAAACAGGAACCACCGATTTACAAATATCATTAACCACAGAATTTAGTGAGCGGCGCCAAATCTTTCTATGGATTGCTTCTTTCGCCTCTTTCGCCGTCAAAGTGCCTATGGTACCAGTTCATATTTGGTTACCTGAAGCTCATGTAGAGGCACCTACGGCAGGATCCGTCATCTTGGCAGGAATTCCTTTAAAATTTGGAACCCACGGGTTTTTAAGATTTTCAATACCCATGTTTCCCGAAGCGACACTTTGTTCTACTCCTTTCATTTATACTTTAAGCGCGATTGCTATAATATATACTTCCTTGACCACTTCAAGACAGATCGATCTAAAGAAGATCATTGCTTACTCCTCAGTAGCCCATATGAATCTGGTGACTATTGGTATGTTTAGTCGGGCGGCGGCCGTTAGGTCACCTATTTTGAGTTATGGACACACAAGGCCAAAACATGTGTGTCGGGCGTGCGACCCATCAACCTACTAGCAATGGGGGAGAAAACATAGCATGTCGCAACAAAAGCTTGATTCGAGGCGTCAGCAAAACACTGCCGTCTGTTCCCTTCAGTCCCTTAGCGCCCCGGGACGGGAGTGGGGGACGGCTCTACGCGCAGGCAACAGCAGCACCGGCTCCACGAAGTCTGAATCGAATCTTTCTGTTGGCTTTCCCAAATTCATTCGTAAATAAAAATCAAAGGGCTAGAAGCGAGCGCTTCTAGCTGCTTCGCCTGCTTCTTCTTATTATGGCGGCTATGTTGGCGTGGCGAAAATGAACGAAAAGCGAGATGAACGTGCTATTTTCAAATCGATTGATAGATTGATCTGTTCTGATAGATCTAAAGAGTAGAAATAGATAGAGAATAGAGAGGGAATCAATAATAAGGTCTTTGAGCCTATTTCTATCTATTGATGAGACAACTATCTATTCTTGATCCATCAGAAAGAAATTGATATGTATCTGATGGAGTCTTCTACATCGTACGTAGAGCGCCCAAGCGCTTTTTGGGCCAGCTCAGTTCTCTTATCCATCGGTCCAATGCACTGGGCTCATCTCATGGAGGGAAAAGCCAAAATGTAGTTGTCTTGTTGTTGTTCGCCGCCTCGACGCATTCCCTTCTCTCCCCGGCATCGTCCCACACAGAAAGAAAGAGCGCGGAGCCCCGGCCCGAGCCGTAGGTCCGCTAACGTAAAGCGAGGAGTTGAGCCTGAACTGGCGAACCGAAGTCACTTTCGGAACCATACTTCCTACAGCTAACATGTGCCCAGTCCTGCGGAAAGGCGCAAACGAACGTGAGCTGCTATACCGAATCCCCCGCTGGCCATCGGGGACCGAGTGGTAAGGCCATGATCTGCAGGGGAACGGATCACTCATTCTTCCATTGGGGACAGGTGCACGAACGACAACTCCAAACGTCACACATCCGCCGCCTACTTACCGTTTAGGTGGCACCAGCGAGATCCAGCTAAGGAAAAAGAGTGTCGCGGCTGCTCCACTCCGCCGCAGTCTCATGAACTTCACTTCGTTGCCTTCCCGCGCGCAAAGCGAATGGGCGCTGTGCTGTGGGTCAGTTTCGGGGCGGGGGGCGCAGAGATACCAGAAGAAATGATTCATTTGTTTGGATCGACGAGCTTTTTCAGCCCCAAAACTCAGAATCAATGTAATGTCTGTCCATAAACATCTATTCTATCTGTATATATAGGGGATCTCTCTATACATATCAAAGTCTTTTATGGCATTGATATGATCGCCTAGCTGTAGCCGCATATCACAGCTGCGCTCAATATGCGGATTTCTGTTGGATCAGATCTTTTCTTTCGCTTTGACGGAAGCTTTTTGACCTAGCGAAAAGCACTTTCGCGCAAGCAAAGTAGAAGCTTTGCCAGAAGCAAGACGAGGAAGTGGAGCTGTCGTATAAGCGGTAGCTTCCCCCGACCGACTAAAATACAAGAGTCGCGGCCTACTTTGATTGCGAAGGGGTTTGGCAACAAGCAAACGGCTTTCTATCATAGTTGCAAGGGTTCAAAACCTTAGTTCGCTGCTTTTCCCAGGACCAGAGAAGGGCTTATACTGCTCGCCTTTGTTTGGTTTGATATATTCATTCAGTCAAAATACAAACTACAACAAAGTGGAAGTGGAAGGGCCGCTATAGAAGCTAGAACTTGCTTTATAAGTCGGCCTAACCAAAGCGTCACGACAACAAAAAATTATCCTTATGAATGGAATCTTAAGTAGGGGGGGCTTTGACCGCCCGCCTACCAATCAAAGAGGCAGAGAGTAAACGTAAGCTCACCCGTAAGCTCGAAGAGAGCTTCCCTTCATTCGCTTCGCGGGAGCCGCACAAGCACATAGCTGGAAGTCAGAGGGCCCATACTACCTGCCTAACCCTTTGTTCCGAGGGACCGTAGATCGGAAAGCACCCCATTTATCCAAAAGAGAAGGGAAGGGGCCTATGTATTTGCATGACCCCTGCGGATTTGACCCTATCCCGGAGCCAATCCCCTATTGGTCCTGCCACCACGCCGCAGAACGAGAGCTCGTGTGGAACCTTTTCTTTCTGGCGTAACAGCCGGTGGAACGTAACAAAAGATTACGGTCGCCTAACATTAACATAAGGGCGGGGGGTACGGTAAACTCGGCCAAAATATGACACCCGAAGGGCCCGAACGCACAATCCTATCCCATCCGAGTCCGAGTTTACCCCTTGCACTTCGGACAGCCGACCGTAGCATCATAAGGAGGACCCCCTTTCGAGGTAAAAAAAAAAAAAGGTACGGTACATATAGGAGGTTGGACTTTCTCAACGTGGTGTATAGCACGAAAAACTTTTCGATACAAGAAAGGGCCGTTCTCACATGAAAGAAGAGAATAAATCCTTTCTTCTCTTCTTTCTCTTTCTCGAGAAGGAAAGAAAGAGGATGGGGGGGAGGGGGGGAATGGGGCCGGTGCCCTTCTTTTACGGCCGTCACTCTTATTTGTCAGCCGTGAGAAACTACCGGCTCGGTCTCGGTGGGAAAGGAAAGGCTTGGGCCTACCTATCCCGATAAGACCTCATAAAGGAACGGCGGGAGTGATAGGTTCCATATTGCCGAGCTGAAGGGCAAGACTTTTGTACGTGATCGTAGTATGTGACGTCGTCTCGTCCACGCTGCATTGAAGAGTACCTACGCACTAAGTTCCGGTTCACTGATAAGGAAGATAGAGTTGGGCGGGGGTCTACGATGTGATACTCAAGTATATGACCCGGGGAGATACATGCTAACTATGGGTAGGAAGCAGGAACCCTTATGTAAATAATTTCGGGGGGGTTACAGATCTCTTATACTACCATCGATCGACAGAGCGGAACGACCAGAAAAATAAGTGATGTTAGAAAGCCGTATGATAGGTGGTAACTATCTTGTACGGTTCGGGGGGTAATCGGCGTACTCCGGGAGAAATCTTTCGCTCTATCGAACATACAGGGAATTGGAGGTAGCATTCTACCGATGTTAAGTCATGGACTGGTTCCTTCAGCCCTTTTTCTATGTGTTGGTGTTTTATATGACCGACATAAGACTCGACTTGTTAGATATTACGGAGGTTTAGTGAGCACCATGCCGAATCTCTCTACCATTTTCTTTTCTTTTACTTTGGCCAATATGAGTTCACCTGGTACTAGCAGCTTTATCGGGGAATTTCTCATCTTAGTAGGAGCTTTCCAAAGAAATAGCTTAGTAGCCACATTAGCAGCGCTTGGGATGATTTTAGGTGCGGCCTATTCCCTTTGGCTATATAATCGTGTGGTTTCTGGAAATTTAAAACCCGATTTCCTCCATAAATTCTCCGATTCAAATGGCAGAGAAGTTTCCATATTTATACCTTTTCTTGTTGGAGGGGCGACCGTCCGTTGAACTACCAAAGAAAAAGGGTAAACCTATGTGATCATGACATTGTAGGTGCTTGCGATGGGACGGATGCGACTTCCCTCAGTTGGTTTGGGTGGCATAGCCCGTTGCATAAGTCCCCCTTTTTTTGATTCATTTTTTGAGTCTTTAGGGAGCCAAAGCTTTACTTTACTAATAAAGGCTCGCGCAGGGGCGCTCACTTTTTTTTGCTAAGCCGTCTCTTTCTGGGTGGGACCGAGAGAAATAAAGGACAGAGGGCAACCATGCATGGTACTTCTCGACCCTGTCTCCGAGGGACAGTTGAACGAGCGACTCATGAATGCTGCCGGGTCGGACGAGCCAATAACTCGAACGCGTTCGGTCTGTTTTTTGAGCAAGAATCACAGCGTTACCTTACCTTCACCATGATACGGACTCCAAGTTCTTATGGCAGAGCACGAGGAGATTTATCATCAATATTCTAATGGGAATGGAAACCAGAAGCACGACCGAGGTCTTCGTAGTCTAAAATAATCAAACCATCAATAACAGTAATGTAAGCATGAGACTTTTTGGTAGTACCGGTGAACCAGATGGCCGCGGCGATGGAATCTGGGACGGAGGACTCGTAGTATCTCTCTAGATCCGGCAAAAGCGAAAGACCCCCTAGTTCCATTCGAATGAAGGCTGACTGCTGAGCCCACTCTGGCCCCGCGGGGCGGGCCCCCGTGGTTGCGAGCCGGAGCTGCCATAGCTTATGGCTAGAGCAATGGGAGGGGCCTCAGCAGAGAGAACAGAACAGAACCACCGTAAGGATAACGAGTGCTCCGCCCGTCAAGCGGGCGGCAGGAGCAGCAGGCAAGTACTTGGTAGGCCAACAGTCCAGTGGGCACTCGACGAAAGGGGGGCACACGGAGCAAGTACGAGAAATTGGCCCCGCTCCGCTTTATAAAAAGCAAGGACCCACTACGGGAGGTCAAACCCAGGACCTATGGAAGTCGGGGCTCGTCCCCGGTCAATATTGGATCAAACAAAACAAGCAATAGGGGCCCGTAGCACTGACCTCTTTTTTTATTGATTCAATATAATAGGGGAAAAGATCGTACAGTTCCCTACCGAGACAAGAGACACTCTTAACAGATCCTCCGCGCGCTGGGCATACCTCTTCCGTGCGTCTTTCTCGTGGCAGGAACAGAACAACAGGGAAAGACCCGGCCGACCTGCCCAGGGCTCGAGGGCGAGCTTTATTTAAGAGAGAATGGGGAGCGAATCGAAAGGCTTCCGTTTTCGTTCTTGGTTTGGTTCGGGCTCCTCTCGATCTTTTTCGTAGTAGGGAAGGGGGAAGGAGTCTAAATCTATGGACATTAATGAACCATCATTGATGGACGTTGCACATGACACGATCAATTCGACTCAGGGTCCGGCGCTAATAGAGGTTGCTTACTTTCCTAGTAGCGAAGGAAAAGGGCAGGGCTTTTTTCGTGGTAATAGTGGGCGGGTCTCCTTTCGAAGTAAAGGCCTTCGCATTCCTAATCCGCCCCACCAACCCCGGACGGCTTAGTTTGTCCCAGCTTGGTGAATCGCATCCCCGCGCAACGACATAGTTTGTGCGCCCTTTACCGTTCTCGCTCATTGTTTGCAACGGCTGGGGAGGCAGTCGTAGAAGCGAAGTCTATCGCCACGCCAACCATCAAATACGAGATTGGGCCCCTTCTCAAAGATTTGATGGAATGGCCCACCCAATAGCGCTTATGTCATATGGGAACTCATGGCTGGAAACAATCCTTATGGTTTTGATATCCGGTAGGAATAATAAGAATCAAAGTCCAGGTAGGTTGGTGAGCCTAGTGATAGGAGACTATCTAGCTTGGTTCGGAGAGCACTTGTTGGGTTAAAGACTTTTTTTGTTGCTAAATGTTACAGCCTAAATGCTGAACTATTGACTCTACTCGTTCGGATGGGTGTTCACCCCAAAGTGTTCCCGGACTGCATGCATACATCCGTAAGTAACTTAGTGCAACATGGCAAATTTCATTGAGAGAAATCAGCAAAGAAAAGAAAAACGGGTCAACATCTTAATGTGTATTTGAGGTCCTCGGGCTGAGGAGTGTCCACATGAGTTCGTTGAGCTAGCTAGGTTAGACGGTAAAGAAGTCCCTCAAGCATTGAAGAAAGGAAGAAAGCCAGTAAACTACCTCTCCTTCCGGTGTTTTTTCCTTTGTACCTCCACCTCTCTGAAGAGTCGATCCCGATTCTTGTACCGTCACGGGAGCGAGTAAGTATAGGATGTTGTGACGGAGGCTGAGAATGACGCAATGAGATGGTTGAGGTGGGACGATGGATGCAGCTTCAACCGGATAAGTCGACAACAAGAGGAAGGCTTGGTACGCTCTCATAAGTCGATGTAGATGATGACGGCGGCACCGTTGGAGAAGGCGCTGTTGGAGTTGGTGTAGCATCAGCTTCGACAGTAGAGGACGACTGTATGAGTAACAGGGAAGTAGCCGTCATTAAATTAAGGCATCATGAGAAGGGACCGTGGTTGAGGAAGCGGCGGGCTGAAGAGGAGAAATCGGAAGATGCACCTCACTTGGTCGAGCGGGAAGAGGTACTTTATTTAGTAACTCGACTGAAAGGAGAGGGTGAAGCTGGAGGCGGAGGCAAAGATGACACTGCAAAAGGAATTATTATCGCTTAGCGCTTGTGCTAAGGAATGGCCTCTATCCGGAGATTTAGCCCTAGCTGCAATACGCAAGGAACTACCCTTCGGGAACGGACTAAGACTAATAAGCCTAACAAGTCCTTCCTGCCCTCATGCGTCTTTATGAGAAAAATGCACTAGATCGCCCGCACTTTCCAACAAACTCCAGCTTCAAGTCCGGAAGAAGGAACTCTTTCTTTGAACCTTCGACTCGTGATTCTTACCAGAACATTAGGCAACTAATTTATCGAACTCTTGTCTCTCAAGCGCCGAGGGATAACTATTTGTTTGTCCGATATTATACGAGTTAAGGCACCAAAACCCCAGCTCGGTATTCTAAATCCTTCCTTACATAATTACGCCTCGTAACAAATGTTGATCCTGCTTCTTTGACTCTTTGCTTTGCTCCTTGCGCTTTCCTGCTTGCTTTCCAACTCGAACTACAGGGGTTCTATTGCCTACCACACCTTGGAGCCCTCCGGGGTTAGGCCAGGGGCGCTACATTAATGCTTCCACCACGACACTCGGATAACGAAGGAAAAGCCTTATAGGTCATTCTATTTCGGTGCATGGTCAGGCTCCCGTATGTGGGTCTGCCTTTTTCAGGAATTACATGATCATTGGTGAAATAGCGCATAGGTTTGGATGGGATGATACGAAATAGAGCAGTTGCTGGCATGCAAAACCGAGAAGGAACTTCCTTATTCACTTAAATTCCTGTGTGAAAGAGTCCAAATGATTTAGCGTTTTAGCATAGAGAGAAGACTTTCGAGTGAACGAACGATTTAAGATGCAGCGATCATGGCCTTATTTTACGTCGTATATTGATTCTGACGAGTGAATTTCATCCATTTACTGATAGATAAAGGATAGGAACCTACCTATCAGAAGAGGTTTTAACTAGAATACGAACAAGATAAGAGGATGCCGCATTTTATTAGAGGTATAGGTTTGGGAAAATGGGGTTTTAACCAAGTAGGGGTGTGAGGGCTTGATTGAGAGTTTTTTGGTAGGAGACTACTTGCCAAGGCTTCTACGGAAAGAGGACTTGGACAAGGCTTTTTTAGGACGGGCAAGGGCCACGAGAGAGGTTTTCCTATTATCCCTAGCTAGAAGCAAGCAATCGGTAATGGAATAAGAGGAGCAGCCAAAGGGGCACCTATTTGCATCTGAAAAGCGGCCTATGTTTCCGGCTGACCCTCCCTTGCTGCACATCAGTAAGATACAGCAAGCAACAGCTAATGTAATGCTATTTGTATATATATGTATGCAGGCTAGGCCTTTTCTTTCGTATCGAGAAAGCCGCTTCAGAAAAGAAAGCGGAGGCTGCTATGGACGTCTTTGATTGGATGGAGACAGATATATATAGAAAGTGTGCAGTGAGAGATCTTTATAGGTAGAGTTAAGTAAAGCCAGTCTTTACTTAACTCGGCCCAAACAATTTTTATTATTCAATATAAAACTGTCCCATGCTTTCCGTTGGTCAACAACCAACCAAACCACATATTTTCGTCTTTCCAAATTAGGAGAGCAAATAAGCAAGTCCTTTCCAACTAGAGCTCCTGGCGGTCTTTTAAGCTGTTCAACTAGTTAGGGCATTAGCCTCAGAGGCAGGGGTTTGAAGTCAGGAATTTCCCACTCCCACTGGACGACATGCGGATAGAGAAATGCGACTAAGCTAGATTCAGGAACAGCTTCTATTAGTACACAATCTTTTTGAATATAGATCAGCAGCGGATGTTGCGACAGTAACTGCAACATCGACAACAACCTTCAGTCGTCGAAGTAAGGAATTACTAGGAACTGCTTTCATTCCCACGATATGCGCCAACAGGGCTTTTAGGAAGAGTAGTAACAGCACCAGTAACCGCGCTTTCTTTATTCCGGACTTTCAGTAAGGAATGATAGAACAGCTGATACAAAGATAGTGAGAAGAGCTGATATGCTTAAGCGTCGAAAGGACTGTTTGCTTACGTGCCGGATTGCTTTTCTAACTAGCCAGTATATAGTCACAGCTGATATTTCTATACGAAAGAAAGCTTTAATAATAGATGCGATTGTGAGCAGGCTTACTTGTCAGTGCTAGCTTGTATGCGCTTTCTATTACAGCAACAGCTTTTATGCGAAAAACAAGAAAAAGGAAAACTGCAGCTCTGCGACATAACCAGTCTTGCAGAACTGGAAGAACGAATTGACTCGACAAGGAAACCAAGTAAAAAGGTTGCGCCTGACAGCCAAGCGCCAGTTTTTGTAATCTCTTTCCTTCCAAGGAGTCCTTGTCTTCTTGCATCACGGCCTCGATCTACGCAATGAAAACGTATTTCCTCTAACTGCCCGTAAAGTCAGAATTCAACGAAGAGCACTCATTTATGATGTAACTATTATGTACCTAGACCGGCCTTACCCGATACATTATTAACTTGCTTCCCATAGGAAGAAGGTCTGCAAGCCTCCATATGATTGATTCTCGCAATGAAGTCTTCCCGTTGATTCCACTTCTTTCTCCTCTGACTCAGTCTAGCAACCCCACCTTGGTCTCGTAGCCCACTTGTAGCCATCACTACCGCGGGTCTTTGCTCATAGTCACGAATAAGCTTCTCCTAAGTCCTCTCAGCAATTCAAAGATGAGACTGACTGACTTCTATTAAGTAATCGGATAAGACTGATGCACTCACTTTTAAGACTTCCCCGATCTCCTACCCGGCTAAAAACTAGAAGTCAGCATTCTATTCTAATCTCCGGCCTTCATGCCAGGGCTGATACCTCCACCACTTAGACTGATGTGGAAAATTGATCCCCGAGTGGCTTTTTCCTCCGGTCGAGTCATCTTTCGCTTCAATACCTGGAACTGAGACGGATTCGGATGGAGAAGGATTCAATAGTTCATCATGAGCTGTCCGAAACCGTACTTCTTCCCGCGAAAACTCGGAATTAGCTTTAGCTCGAACCTTGATCTGTTGCTCGAACTCTAATACACTGTAGTAGCAGGCGGCACTCGAGTTCTTTGTGCCAGGTGTCAGAAAAAAAGTACGCAATTTCCAAGCATCCTAGTTCAGCGTGAATCATCTCTTGTCTCAATGGAAGGCCAAGGCCTTCAAAGCGGATTCCGCCGGAAGCTAATCCAGTGGCTTGTTGAGTGGAGGACCGAACATGAATTATACCCATAAAAGGTCCTTCCTACCCCTATTCCAAAACCCCTTCCCCTCTGAGGGCACGGGCACACTTTCAGGAAGTAATGTAGTAAACAGTCGAAATTTCAAATAGAACTATGGTGACCTTGCAAAAAAGATCTTTTCTTCGTTTGAGTGTACCTTTCCTATGACTATTAATCCTGATGAAATCCGTGAAGTTTTGACCTTGTTTTAGAAGCTTTCTTTGGCGTTGAGTGAATATTGGTATCACTACCCTTCCTTATCTTCTTCTTTTATTCATAGGAATAGAAAGCACGATTAAGCGGTTTTTCAATGGCAAGTGCCGGTCGTCGAGTGGCTGAACCAACCCCTACGGCGGATCCACACGTACTGATGAATGCCAGCCATCCTTTATCGAGTAGCCTTGACTATTCAAAAACCCTTGCTGATTCGATAGCCTGAAAAAGATCGACCACGATTTTGATTTCTGACTGCCTATGCCTCTAACGATGCTTCGGGCAAACTGTAACTAACTAGGTGCCCTACTCCTACCCCCCCTGTTCTCACCTTCATCTCTGCTGCCTCCGCTCCAGCTTGCTCTATTACCTATGCAATCACAGCTCAGTAATGGACTGGTGAACTAAAATGGATAGCTGCTGGGAGAATTGCGACTGATGAATCGCGATCAGCCGCTGATTCCCCTGCCGTTGGATTCGTGCCTCAAGACTCTGCCACTGGGACTCGGTCGGAAGAATCTACTGCGGCCTTCTCTACCCACCTTTATGAAATTCTAACCCCAACCAGCCATGACAAGGCTTAATTTATTAGAACCCGTTGTTGTTTAGAAAGATGTGTTATTCCTGTGAAAGTCTCGTTTTTGACTCAGTTTTTTTTGAGCATTGTACACGGGCTTTGCTGCGACGAGGATGCCTTTTTTAATAAGGCCAACGTCAAGACCTGAAACAGAGCCCTACCACGTTAAGGGAGAGCACCCCAACTTGCTTGTTGACACGTGAGGGAAAATAAGAGTCTAAGGTGGCAGGATTTACCACTATAACCCTATGGTAGTGATGGTTGGTCCCAGTACTCCTTCGAGTGCCTTTTGCGCTTAGCGTAGGAAAGAGGAGTTGCCTTGCCTTACCACACCAACCACCTTAGCGCTGGAAGTTCTAGCAATGGGCAGCTAGGCAAAGGATAATTAGCTATCTAATGAATATTCATTAGATAATAGATTGTGGATCTGTTCTTAGCTCGTGCAATCAATAAAAAGCGGTCCTTCGCCTTAGTAAGCTAGCTTTCTAAGCCCGGACGTGGATCGATCGTGACGAAAAAATGGGACTAATCCTCTGTACTGTAGTAATAGAAGAGTCAGAGTCCCTTCTCGACCAGACGAAGGAGATAGGAATGGAATTCTGCCTTGACCCTCCTGGAGGCGCAAAGCAAAGTTCATAATTCAGTGTGGTGGGGGCCTAGTAGTATTATAAGGATGTTGGTTTCGTATATAAGAAGACTGCTGCTTAGAGGAGAGTGATCTGTTCATCTAACTCAAAATATTGTAAGAAGAAGAAGAATCTTACGCCCCAAATTCCCATCTCTTTTTTCTTGGTTGGACCAACCGGCACCAGCCATTTCCGTCTTCCTTAATTGGGAGAGTCAGAATCAGTCTCTCTTTGTTTGGGGGGAGCAGAAAATGAAGGAACCTTTGCTTTGAAAATGATTGTTCTAAAATGGTTATTCCTCACAATTTCTCCTTGTGATGCAGCGGAACCATGGCAATTAGGATCTCAAGACGCAGCTACACCTATAATGCAAGGAATAATAGACTTACATCACGATATCTTTTTCTTCCTCATTCTTATTTTGGTTTTCGTATTATGGATCTTGGTTCGCGCTTTATGGCATTTCCACTTAGCCGTCATCCACATGATGGTCAATTCGTCTACACTCGCTTCTTCCTCTTCTTCTTCTTCCAATAATAAAAGAAAGGATAAAAGGAAGAAGAAAGAAGCTTTAATAAGAAATTTTGTACTGGAAGAGGTGGAGAAATATTTGGAAAAGCACGGGGAAGATTTAAAAAATGAGTTCCCCCGTGCTTTTCCTTATATCCAGCGAACTTCCTTTTTGCTCAAAGTGACTGTAGACCTTCTACGGGATGCTGGATTGCCAGATACCTTGGACCCGGCGAGTATGGAGTATCTCCATAGGGTCCACCAGAATTTTGTAGACTCATTTGAGATAGCCAAAGAAGAAGGTTACCAAAACAATATTTGTTATTATTCGATTCGATGCCTTCTAAAGGATTATCGGTGAGCAAGAATTCAAATGTAGTTTTGGTAACCTTCTTCTTTTGGTGGTGAGTTTCCTTTTTTATTTTTTTCGCTATGCGCCGCTCCGCCAGCAAGGAGTGCCACGCACAAGCAGAGCGAAAACAAACAAAATTATTCGTTGGGGGAAATCCTTTGATTGCGTATTATAGATCCATGTCTTTCTTGTTCCACTAGCTAGGACAAAATTTGCACATGTCCGTTTCGTTATTACAACCTTCTTTTTTGATGTCAAAGACCAGAAGCTACGCGCAAATTCTCATTGGGTCTTGGTTGTTCTTAACAGCGATGGCTATTCATTTAAGTCTTGGGGTAGCACCACTAGATCTTCAACAAGGTGGAAATTCTCGTATTCTCTATGTACATGTTCCTGCGGCTCGGATGAGTATTATTGTTTATATCGCCACGGCTATAAACACTTTCTTGTTCCTATTAACAAAACATCCCCTTTATCTTCGCTCTTCCGGAACCGGTATAGAAATGGGTGCTTTTTTTACGTTGTTTACCTTAGTTACTGGGGGGTTTCGGGGAAGACCAATGTGGGGGACCTTTTGGGTGTGGGATGCTCGTTTGACCTCTGTATTCATCTCGTTTCTTATTTACCTGGGTGCACTGTGTTTTCAAAAGCTTCCTGTCGAACCGGCTTCTATTTCAATTCGTGCTGGACCGATCGATATACCAATAATAAAGTCTTCAGTCAACTGGTGGAATACATCGCATCAACCTGGGAGCATTAGCCGATCTGGTACATCAATACATGTTCCTATGCCCATTCCAATCTTGTCTAACTTTGCTAACTTCCCCTTCTCAACCCGTATCTTGTTTGTTCTGGAAACACGTCTTCCTATTCCATCTTTTCTCGAATCTCCTATAACGGAAGAAATTGAAGCTCGAGAAGGAATACCAAAACCTAGTTCACTCGCTCTCTTTGCATCCATGGCTGAATGGTTAAAGCGCCCAACCTAATAAAGAGGCAAGTAGGTTCGATTCCTGCTGGATGCACTTGGAACGTTCAGTTCAATCGCAGCTCACAGAATCTAAAGAGATAGCTCGCCCTTATAGCTTATGGGGCATTTCACTCGCTCAACACTCGTTCAAAACATCCACTCGTTCAACAGGAAAGAAAAGGTCCAAAGGATCTACTTCTCAGGATGGAAAGAAGCAAGAAAGTCTAGAGAGTCGAAATGACCTTGGTCCAACCATAGTAGGACTGATTCGTAAGATTCTATCCTATTCTTCTAAAAAGGAGTTCTCTAATTTAACTGGACTTGAAAGCGGTGGATCAAGCCCCCCTTTTTCTTTGGCTGTGTCCAAGTGAAGTGAAACTCGGGAATGAAGCAGATAGGTCTAAGTCGAAGAAAGGTAGCCCTATTGGGTCTGGGATTGCTTACCTTTCTTTCCTTCTACAGTACGCCTTAGGTGATTCTAAACCTCCACTCTCAGTCTACTTTTGAATCGATTGCCTTACCTATACCGACCCTACTCAACAGGGGCCGTGAACTATGAAAAGCCTGCCAGGCAGAGAAAAAAGTGCAAAAGCGATTGAACAAAGTCGCTCCGGTCGAAATGGTTTGGATGCAGATGAGGGAGAGGGTGAAAGCTTTCATTTAAAGGTAAAGGGAAGGGAGGAGGACAAGTAGATCTTATCCTGCGTGCAGTAAGTATGAAGAAGAGAGCCAGGTCACTAGCTAGGTAAGGGTCTACGATTGCTCTGCCTACCATAAATAATTTGAATTGAGCCTATACTCTTTGGAAATTACTGAAAGAGAGGCCTAGGATTGCTCACAGATCTGCTTAAAGGAACTTAAGATAAGTGCTGGACATGCTTTGTTGAGGGGCTCAACCAATCAATAGCTTCGCTTACTTCCCCAGAGTCTTTTGCCTACTTATTGACCACTGACTCCTAGATCAGCTAACGACTCTTTTGAAAGCATACAGATCCCCAATGACAATATCGTCACCCGTGGGATTGGGGGCTATGAGTTGAACTATACCTGCAATCCGTTGACATGGGTACTATTCTTCAGGGACTATCCCACATCGACGACAACTACTCTCTTTTCTGTAAAAGATTGCTGCTTAAAAAGAAGTCTGACTCTTCTTATATCAATCCCCCTTCCTTCTGGAATACGACAGCTACTACTTTGATTGAAAAATTAGAACGACTGCTGATGTGTAAGCGGAGGCATACTTTGATGTATCAAGCGCTACGCACTAACTTCTGCGTCCTTCTTCAGACAGAATCTCCTTGCTCCCATCTATTGGAAAATCCACTCAGAGACTCAATAGTTGATAATAGTTGAATAGCTCCTCCGGTAGCCGGACTGTCATTCCCACTTTTTTCTGACCTTCCGGTTCTGAATCCGTAGGACACTTCTCTGTTCTCATGTATACCTACACGAGATCTCGAACTTGAAACGAAACATCATTCTCCTCTTTCTTTTACCTTTCTCTCTATCCAGGGGCCAAACTCACACTTTCAGGAGCTATAGCATACATGGAGCCAGCAGGGAGAGCCTTCTTGAATAGCAAAAGCCTTAAGCTTCAGACTAGTTCTAACCCCGATCCTTCTTCGGCGGATCTGTCCTTGCCTCTTTCCTGATACAAAAACTTGCTTTTCATTTTATATAGATGCAAAAGTTAGCAATCCTATTTTCCTTCGTAAGAGCACATCTTACATCGCAAACTTTCTCTTTATATACCGACGATTTCTATCAAAATGGCATCAATCTCACAATGTGGTTTGAGCAATTCTATGACCAGCAAAGACTAGAATTCCCTTGTCATGAGGTAGTCTTAGGTTCATGAATTTTTCGGGATTAAACAATGCTAACTCCCTTGCTACTAGCTGCTTCTTAAAGTGTGTTTGACACCCACCAGATCCAATGAAACTCACAAGCTTATCTTCGTCAGTGGAGTTAACTTGATCACAATCCACAACCTCAAAATTATACCCATCAGCTTTACCAACAGCAACCAATCCGTAAGTAATTCTAGAGACTGCCCTTGTAGCTTTATCTAGTTCTGGTTGAACGAGAACTTTATAATTAAGCCTACTAATCATACCTCCAACCCCCCAACACAGGGAAAATTCTGGGGTTCCAAAGCTGGCAGGCTAGGTTCCCGTTTCTTCCTCTTCTTAACCTTCTTTCCCTTCACAGCTCTAATGCCTCGCCAGAGCTCTTTGACGAACTCACTTTTCAGCACAAGTTCCTCCAGGATCAAAGGATGCCAAAAATCAGATCTTATTAACTTCCTGGTGGCTGATCCCGTTGGTCCCATCTTCTCCGCTTGTTTCAGCTGCAAGCGGAAACGTGTTTATGAGGAAGATCCTTGACAATCTAAGATCCTTACCGTCTTCCTGATTCCCTGTAAACCCAATTCATGAAGCTCTCCCATTAGCTTCAGAACTCTATCACGACTGTAAACCTTCCCTACCCAGTCCCACTGAGCTTGTTCAGGCGATAATCCACCCGGCTCCCACACATGGTTAGCTCGTCCAGGATCGCAAGGTCGTTCACTCGCTACACGAGTGCTCTTCAGCGACATACTATCGTAACCAAGATCAAGCAGAAATTCCCATGTCCGAGGTCTAGAACACAAGGGCAAAGTAGGAGATCGGAAACGCATACCATATCTCGCAGAAGGTCGTGTAGAGCCATCGCTAGATCTAACCTTGGACGAGTGAGCTCTGTCACGCTTCCCTGGTTTTCTTGCCCGAGCCCTGCGGTAGTTGCGCTTGCCAAGAAACCTTTTCGGACCGCGAGATCGTCTTGCCCGAGGAGTCGCAAAAGCTCCGGATGCAGGAAATCCCTTCTGAGTTGGACCGCTCACCACCTGCTCGATGAATTTCCCAAGCGACGGATCTGGGTCTTCCTCAGCTTCAGGATCGGCGGATCTCTTCATCGTCGTCATGCGATGGAAAAAAACATCTGCTCCACCCGAGCGAGAATCCGCCTGATCAGCGCTATATCGTTACTATCCAAACCCATTGTCGAAATCGTCGTTGGATACCCACAGTCAGAAGACCGAAGGCTCTGATACCATCTGATAAGACCCGAGATGGATCTTCTCGGTAGAATAGAGAAAGAGATTAAAATATAGAAGAAATTGGGAGAAAGCTTGGCTGATTCGAGACGCCACTCTTCCATCTTTACATAGCAGCCCCTCTTTTTTCCGTATAACCAGATTCCAGGTTCTTTCCATCTCGGGCTTGTTGTAACACAGTTCTTAACTCCGGATCAGCTTCAACTTGAGATAGTAATTCTGCTGCATCGAAAGAGGGAGGAGGTGCGAATACAAGTTCCAACAGACGCTCAGGTTGCACTCGTCTTGACAACGCATCAGCAGCCTTATTTTCAGTTCCCGGCTTATACTCAATGAGAAAATCCAAGCCTAACAGTTTGGTAGCCCATCCTCTGTTGTTCCTTGGTGACAAACCTTTGTTCCAGCAAGTGCTTTAGACTCTTCTGGTCTGTGCGTATCGTGAAACGTTGCCCTGATGTCTCCAACGTTGGACTGCCAAGACTATTGCTAAGAGCTCTCGTTCGTACACTGATTTCAAGCTCCCCTTTTCAGAAAACCCTTGGCTGAGATACGCAACAGGCCTGTTCCCTTGTAATAAAACAGCTCCAATTCCATTTCCCGACGCGGGTCACAAAAGGTAGCTTCAAATCTGGCAAGGCTAGAACAGGAAGCGTCGTCACTGCTCCTTTGAGAGCCTTGAAAGCTAGTGCTGCCATTTCTGTCCATTTTAAACTGTTCTTTTTGAGTAACTCGGTCAACGGTCTCACAATTTTCCCATAATTCTTAACGAATCTCCTGTAGTACCCCGTCAAGCCCAAGAAGCCTCGCAATTCTGTTGTGTTCTTTGGTTCTGGCCAACCCACCATTGCTTCTAACTTAGCTGGATCAGCTGACACCCCTTCGCCCGATATAATATGTCCCAAATATGCAATCTGTGGTTGTCCAAAAGCACACTTCTTTCTGTTTGCATAAAACTGGTGTTGTTCCCAAATCTGGAGCACCATTCCCAAGTGATTCATGTGTTCCTCCGTGCCCTTGCTATAGACTAGTATGTCATCAAAAAATACCAACACAAACTTCCCTGCGGAAAATATCGTTCATCACGGAT